AATAATGTGCCTGATTAAAGGATTATCTTGATAGGATAAATCAAGTAATTATATTACCATTATTACATTTAATAGAATTAAACTATTTCTAAAAACATCAAAAATTTTTGTGCTTCATACACTAAAATGTATTATTTTAAAAAGATAAGCTAAAATGAAGCTAGTGGGTTCATACCCCGTTAATAGAAGAAGACTTCTTCTTTTTACTGACTAATATTACTCAAGCATTATTCATAACTACCTTAATTAGAGGAACCTTGATTTCAATTTCATCTAATTCTTGATTTAGAGCTTGAATAGGATTAGAAATTAACTTATTATCCTTTATTCCACTAATAACCACTTCAAAAAATACTTTAGCCACAGAAGCCACATTAAAGTACTTTTTGATTCAAGCATTAGCATCAATTATTTTCTTATTCTCAACCACTTTAATGCAATTCCTTTCTTTTAATTCTTCAACCATATCAAATAATTTCTTTGTAATATTAATTTCTTCAACCTTACTTTTGAAAATGGGAGCTGCCCCCTTCCATTTTTGATTTCCAGGAACAATAGAAGGATTAAATTGAGTTAACTGCTTTCTATTAATAACTTGACAAAAAATTGCCCCTCTTATTTTACTTTCTTATTTAATAAAAATGAATTTATTCACTTCTACGATTATTATTATATCTGTCATTATTGGATCTCTTGGTGGATTAAATCAAACTTCCTTACGAAAATTATTAGCATATTCCTCAATTAATCATATTGGTTGAATAATTGCCGCTATAGTATGCGGAGAAAATTTATGAGAATTATATTTTATTATTTACACTTTCTTAACCTTATCATTAATTTTTATATTCTCAACACACCAAATTTTTCATTTAAATCAAAGCTTTTTAACATGAAACTCTATAAATAGATTTAAACTATTACTTTACCTTACCTTACTTTCTTTAGGTGGATTACCACCTTTTTTAGGATTTCTACCAAAATGAATAGTAATTCAATCATTAGTATCCATCAATTCTTCCTTTACTTCATTTATTATAGTCATTATAACATTAATTACCTTATTTTATTATATTCGCCTTACATTTTCTGCTTTTCTTTTAAATTATTCCCAAATAAAATGAATTAATTTTCACACTTCTTTTAACTACAACTTTCTCATTTCTATTATTACCACTTCCATTTCTTCTCTAGGATTACTAATATGTAGATTAATTTATAATTTCCTTTAAAGGTTTTAAGTTAAAAAAACTAATAGCCTTCAAAGCTAAAAATAAATTATTATCATTTAAACCTTAGTAGAATCTACACCTTTAGAATTGCAGTCTAAAATCATATTTTGACTATAAAGTTAACTTTGGTAGAAGAGAATCATTCTCCTTAATAAATTTACAATTTATCACTTATACCTCAGCCATTCTACCGCAACAATGACTTTTTTCAACTAATCATAAAGATATTGGAACATTATATTTCATTTTTGGTGCATGAGCAGGGATAGTAGGAACATCTCTTAGAATACTAATTCGCGCTGAATTAGGCCAACCTGGTTATTTAATTGGTGATGATCAAATTTATAATGTAATTGTAACAGCCCATGCATTTGTTATAATTTTTTTCATAGTTATACCCATTATAATTGGTGGATTTGGAAACTGACTTGTTCCTCTAATACTAGGTGCCCCCGATATAGCCTTCCCACGAATAAATAATATAAGTTTTTGATTACTACCCCCTTCTCTTACTTTATTACTCGCTAGTAGTCTTGTTGAAAATGGAGCAGGTACAGGATGAACAGTTTATCCACCTCTATCAGCAGGTATTGCTCACGCCGGAGCCTCTGTAGATTTAGCTATTTTTAGTCTTCATCTTGCTGGAATTTCATCTATTCTAGGAGCAGTAAATTTTATTACTACTTTTCTTAATATACGAGCCCCTGGTATAACATTAGATCAAACACCTTTATTTGTATGATCGGTTGCTATTACAGCATTATTACTATTACTATCTTTACCTGTTTTAGCAGGAGCTATTACCATATTATTAACTGATCGAAACTTAAACACCACTTTTTTTGACCCAGCAGGAGGGGGTGATCCAATTCTTTATCAACACTTATTTTGATTTTTTGGACACCCTGAAGTTTATATTTTAATTTTACCAGGATTTGGAATAATTTCTCATATTATTAGACAAGAAAGAGGTAAAAAGGAAGCTTTTGGTACACTAGGGATAATTTATGCAATATTAGCCATTGGTTTATTAGGATTCGTTGTCTGAGCACATCATATATTTACTGTTGGTATAGATGTAGACACCCGAGCTTACTTTACTTCAGCCACAATAATCATTGCTGTACCTACAGGTATCAAAATTTTTAGTTGGCTTGCTACCTTACATGGTACACAATTAACTTATTCACCTTCATTATTATGAGCCTTAGGATTCGTATTCTTATTCACAATTGGAGGATTAACTGGTGTAATTCTTGCAAATTCATCCATTGATATTGTTCTTCATGATACTTATTATGTAGTGGCTCATTTCCACTATGTTTTATCAATAGGAGCCGTATTTGCAATCATAGCAGGATTTATTCAATGATATTCATTATTTACTGGATTATCATTAAATCCTAAATGATTAAAAATCCAATTTACTATCATATTTTTAGGTGTAAATTTAACCTTTTTTCCTCAACATTTTCTTGGATTAGCTGGTATGCCCCGACGTTATTCTGACTATCCAGATGCTTTCACTTCCTGAAATATTGTTTCAAGATTAGGGTCTACAATTTCCTTTATTGGAATTATTATACTCATTTTTATTATTTGAGAAAGTATAATTTCAAACCGAACAACAATTTTCCCTTTAAATATAACTAGCTCATTAGAATGATTTCAAGATACTCCCCCAACAGAACATAGTTACAACGAATTACCTATTTTAACAAATTAATCTAATATGGCAGAATAAGTGCCATGGATTTAAGCTCCATATATAAAGAAGTTTCCTTTTATTAGAAAATGGCAACATGATCAAACTTTAATTTACAAAATGGAGCTTCACCATTAATAGAACAATTATTATTTTTTCATGATCACACACTTCTCATTTTAACTATAATTACAGTTTTAGTAGCTTATATTATAGGAAGCTTGTTTTTCAATCCATTTACTCATCGTTATTTACTAGAAGGACAAACAATTGAAATCATTTGAACGATTCTTCCAGCTTTCACTTTAATTTTCATTGCTCTACCATCATTACGACTACTTTACTTACTTGATGAATCCTTAGATCCAATATTAACTATTAAATCAATTGGCCATCAATGATACTGAAGTTATGAATATTCTGACTTTCAAAATTTACTAGAATTTGACTCTTATATAATTCCATATAATGAAATAAACTCAAATGAATTTCGATTATTAGATGTTGATAATCGAACTATCTTACCTATAAATACTCAAATTCGAATATTAATTACATCTGCGGATGTAATCCACTCTTGAACAGTTCCTGCCTTAGGAGTGAAAGTTGATGCAACTCCTGGCCGACTAAATCAAATTAGATTCTTCATCAACCGGCCAGGCTTATTTTATGGACAATGTTCAGAAATTTGTGGTGCCAATCATAGCTTTATACCTATTGTTATTGAAAGAATTAATATAAAAACATTTATTTCATGATTGAATAATTTATCTAAATACATTAGATGACTGAATGTAAGTATTGGTCTCTTAAACCAATTTATAGTAACTAACACCTACTTCTAATGGAAAAGATTAGTTAAAATATAACATTAGAATGTCATTCTTAAATTATTAATTAATTAATATCTTTTAATTCCACAAATAGCCCCTATTAGATGACTATTATTATTTTTCATTTTTTCCTCAACATTAATTTTATTTACTGTCATTAACTACTATTATTTAACTCCTACTCCACCTTCTTCATCTAAAATATTAATCACCCAATCACCATTAACTTGAAAATGATAACAAATCTTTTCTCAGTTTTTGATCCTTCAACTAATATTATAAATATTTCTCTTAACTGATTAAGAACCTTCTTAGGAATTTTAATTATCCCAACCAACTTTTGACTATTTTCATCACGTCATCATATTCTATGAAATAAAATTATTTTAACCTTACATAATGAATTTAAAACATTAATTGGACCCGCTGGATTTAATGGTAGAACATTCATTTTTATTTCTCTATTCTCATTGATTTTATTTAATAATTTCTTAGGGTTATTCCCCTATGTTTTCACAAGAACAAGTCATTTAACTTTTACACTATCATTAGCTCTTCCTTTATGATTAAGTTTTATAATTTATGGTTGAATTAATCATACTCAACACATATTTGCTCATCTTGTTCCTCAAGGAACACCCCCAATTCTTATACCTTTTATAGTTTGCATTGAAACAATTAGAAATGTAATCCGCCCAGGAACTTTAGCTGTTCGATTAGCTGCCAACATAATTGCAGGTCATTTACTTTTAACTCTTTTAGGGAACACAGGACCTAACCTAACTATAACATTATTATCTCTATTAATTTTTACACAATTAGCCCTCTTAACTTTAGAAGCAGCAGTTGCAATAATTCAATCATATGTATTTGCTGTTCTTTCTACCCTTTATTCTAGAGAAGTTAATTAATAATACTTATGGAAAAAAATATAACATCTCAACATAACATCAATTCTACAATTAATTTAAATTGAAAAGACTTTACACATCCATTCCATTTAGTAAATGCCAGCCCTTGACCAATTACAGGAGCTATTGGAGCTTTTGTTACTGTTTCAGGCCTAATCATATGATTCCACCAATATAAATTCCATCTCATAGCTATTGGAATTACCATTACTATTATAACAATAATTCAATGATGACGAGATATTACTCGAGAAGGAACCTATCAAGGATTACATACTTTTGTTGTTAATTTAGGATTACGATGAGGAATAATCTTATTCATCATTTCAGAAGTTTTCTTCTTTATTTCTTTTTTTTGAGCTTTCTTTCACAGAAGACTTTCACCTTCCATTGAACTAGGAGCAATATGACCTCCAGCAGGTATTCAACCCTTCAACCCCTTCCAGATTCCATTATTAAATACAGCCATCTTACTTGCTTCAGGTGTAACTGTTACATGAGCACATCATAGTCTAATAGAAAATAATCAATCCCAAACAACTCAAGGTTTATTTTTCACTGTACTTTTAGGATTATATTTCACAATACTTCAAGCTTATGAGTATATTGAAGCTCCTTTCACCATTGCAGATGCTGTATATGGATCTACTTTCTTTGTAGCAACTGGATTTCACGGACTACATGTCATTATTGGAACAACTTTCTTAATTATTTGTCTTTTACGCCATCTATTTTTTCACTTTTCCCAATCTCATCATTTTGGATTTGAAGCCGCAGCATGATATTGACATTTTGTTGACGTAGTCTGATTATTTCTTTATATTTCTATTTATTGATGAGGTAGATAATACTGATATTTATTTAGTATATAAGTACTATTGACTTCCAATCAATCAGATTGATAATCATCAAAATAAATAATCCTAAATGTATTAATCATAACCTTTATTATTTTAACAATATGTATTATTGTAATATCATTAGCCACTATTCTTTCTAAAAAATCAATTAATGATCGAGAAAAAAGATCCCCTTTTGAATGTGGATTTGATCCTAAAAGATCCGCACGTCTACCTTTCTCCTTACGATTTTTCTTAATTGCTGTAATTTTTCTAATTTTTGATGTAGAAATTGCACTACTTCTTCCAACAATCATTATCTTTCATTGATCACATTTATTTTCATGAACTTTCATCACCATTATATTCTTAATCATTCTTCTAATTGGATTATATCACGAATGAAACCAAGGTGCTCTTGAATGAGCATCTTAAGGACTATAGTTAATTATAACATTTGATTTGCATTTAAAAAGTATTGATTTACTCAATTAGTCTTAAATAAAAAGCGATAACGCAATCAGTTTCGACCTGATTCTTGGTATAAAAATACCTTTATTTATATTAATTGAAACCAAAAAGAGGTATATTACTGTTAATAATATCATTGAAGCCTTCTTCCAATTAAGGAAATGTAGTATTAAGAAAAAGCTGCTAACTTTTATCTTTAATGGTTTAATTCCATTAACATTTCTTATTTATATAGTTTAATTAAAACAATACATTTTCATTGTATAAATAATATATTAATATTTATAAATATTCAAAGAATATTAATTCTCCTTAACAGCTTCAATGTCATACTCTATATAAGCTATTTGAATAAATTATAATCATTATTATTAAAATAAATACTCAAGTAATAAAACTAAACAAATAAGTCTTTAAATCATTATTTTGCCAAAACTGATTCACTAAAGAATAATTAACTGAAAATGTATAAATACTTTGGGCACCAAATTCTTCTCTTCAACCCTGATCATAAATTTTATTAATAATATCTCCTATTCTTAAAGGTACACAATTTACACCACAAGTCGAAATTATAGGTATAAATCATATTGAACCTAATACATTTGTTAATCAATAATACTGTAATGAATACAAATCATAACTCAATGCAAATTTAGAAATTTCATATCCAATTCACCCACCAACTAAACAAACTAATAAAGTCAATCTCCTTAAAAAATAAGGTAAACAAATCATACTAGGTGTTGGAAAAATAATTCATCTTAAAAGACTCCCCCCAATAACAGCCATCACTATTAAACTAATTATGCCCTTCAATATAATTCATCCTTCATCATTAAGAGGGTGTAAAGAAAAATTATTAAAATCACCAGTCATAGAGTAATAAGCTAATCGTAAAGAATAACATACAGTAAGTCCTGTAGAAAAAAAAAATAAAAAAAAACTGAAATAATTTATATAAGATAAACTAACAATTTCTAAGATTAAATCCTTTGAATAAAACCCAGCTAAAAAAGGTATCCCACACAAAGCAAAATTAGAAACATTAAAACAAGAAGAAGTTAAAGGTATTTGATTACATAATCTTCCTATATACCGAATATCTTGAGAATTTTTTATATTATGAATTACTGCCCCCGCACATATAAATAATAATGCTTTAAATAAAGCATGTGTTAACAAATGAAAAAAAGCTAACTTATAAAATCCAATCGCTAATGTTCTTATTATTAAACCCAATTGTCTTAATGTAGATAAAGCAATAACCTTCTTTAAATCAAATTCAAAATTAGCACCTATTCCAGCTATAAATATTGTTAATCCAGAAATTAATAATAAAATTTCACCTCACACATTACCAACAATCAAAAAATTAAATCGAATCAACAAATAAACCCCTGCCGTTACTAATGTTGAAGAATGAACTAAAGCAGAAACAGGAGTAGGAGCAGCTATTGCAGCTGGTAATCAAGAAGAAAAAGGAATTTGAGCACTTTTTGTTATTGCAGCCAATAAGACTAATCCTCCAACAATTTTCAACTCAAAATTTAAATCATTTAATTCTAAATAATAAATATAATTTCATCTTCCAAAATTTAACATTCAAGCAATTGCCATCAATAAAGCAACATCCCCAATACGATTAGATAAAGCTGTTAATATTCCTGCATTATAAGATTTGACATTTTGGTAGTAAATTACTAAACAATAAGAAACTAACCCTAATCCATCTCATCCTAATAAAATACTAATTAAATTTGGTCTAATAATCAAGAATATTATTGATAACACAAATATTAATACAAGAATAATAAATCGATTCAGTCTAACATCTCCTAACATATATTCATCACTATAATAAATAACTAAAGATGAAATTAATAATACAAAACTTATAAATAATAAAGATATTCAATCAAATAAAACTGTCATTACAATATTTGAAGAATTTAAAGTAATAATCTCTCATTCAATAAAATAAATTAAATCCATTATTAAAAAATAAACCCCTAAAATTCCAAAACTCAAACTTAATAAAAATAAAAAAATAAATCTTAATAAACAAATTGAAATTGGTCATAAAATAACCTAAAATGCTTTAACATATCTTTGACACCACAAATCAATATTCTCCTTTAAACTATTTAAGTACATTCACAACATAAATATTTCTCTTTTCACAATTAATAAATTCAATGGAACTCAATGTAAAAATAACAATAAATATTCACGAAAATACCCCATCGAACATGAATAAAGACCAGAATAAATTTGACCATGTTGACTTAATGAATATAAATATAACGTATAAGCTGCACTAAAAAAAGATAATAGTATTAACATCACCATAGTTAATCATGTTCAAGAAACAATACAATTTAATAACCCAATTTCACCTAACAAATTCAAAGAAGGAGGTGCTGCTATATTAGATGATGCTAAAAGGAATCACCATAAAGCCATTCTTGGTATAAAATTTATTAAACCCTTATTAATTAATAAGCTTCGACTACCTAATCGCTCATAAGAAATATTTGCTAAACAAAACAAACCAGAAGAACACAAACCATGTGCAATTATTAACGTATAAGAACTACAAAATCCCCAATAAGATAATGTTATTAATCCTCTTAAAACAATTCCTATATGTGCAACAGAAGAATACGCAATTAAAGATTTCATATCAACTTGACGTAAACAAATTAAACTGACTAATACACCTCCAATTAATCTAATTCTAATTCACACCATATTAAATTTTAACCCTCTTAAACTCAAATATTTATAAACTCGTAATAACCCATAACCTCCTAATTTTAATAACACACCAGCCAAAATTATAGAACCAGAAACTGGAGCTTCTACATGAGCTTTTGGTAATCATAAATGTACTAAAAATATCGGTATTTTAACTAAAAAAGCAACAATTAAACACAAATATAAATACAAATTACTCACATCATTAAACATTAAAAAAATAAATAAAGTCCCCTCATTATTATATAAATAAAATAAACCAATCAATAATGGCAAAGAAGCCAACAAAGTGTAAAATAATAAATAAACACCTGCTTGTAGTCGTTCAGGCTGATACCCCCAACCCAAAATTAATAATAATGTAGGAATTAAACTACCTTCAAAAAATACATAAAAAGAAAATAATCTTAATCTACTAAAAGTACAATATAACATAATTATTAGCATCATTACCAGACTTAAAAATAACTCCTGATTTACTCCAAATCGATTAATAGATTCTCTTGCCATTAATATTAAAGCACAAATTCAAAATCTTAATATAATCAATCCATAAGAAATGACATCACAACCAAAAAAGTATCTTAAATATGATACCTCACCCCCGATTACACATAAAAACACAAATATAAAACTTATTAAGTATAATAAATTCTGAACTATTCATCATCCTCCAAATATTAAACAAAGAGGGATTGAAAACAACAACATACCTATTAATCTTAACATTGCAAAACAATAAATGACTGAAAAAAATCATTCCCATGTGTTCGAATTATTGAGACTAAAACTGATAAACCCAAAGCACCCTCACACACTGAAAAAACCAAAAATACTATACTAAAAAATAATTCATAATCAAATATATTCAAAAACATAAATAATATTATAAATATAATTAACACCATAAATTCTAATCTTAATAACACCACCAATAAATGTTTTCGCTTAGAACAAAAAACATATATCCCTGATACAAATATAAAAATTATAATTATCCAACAATATATTAACATAAGTTTTAATAGTTTAATAAAAACATTGGTCTTGTAAACCAAAATTAAGGTAACTTTTAAAACTCAGAAGAAAGAATCTCTTATCATTAATCCCCAAAATTAATATTTTATAATAAACTATCTTCTGTATAATACTCACTTTAATAACAATCAACATTTCCTCAACCATTATTTTCACTCAACTCAACCACCCTTTAACTATAACACTAATTATTGTTCTTCAAACCTTATTAATTTCTAGTATTACAGGATTAATTTCTCAAAGATTTTGATTTTCTTATATCTTACTTCTAGTATTCTTAGGTGGAATACTAGTTTTATTTATCTATATCACCAGATTAGCTTCAAATGAAATACTATCCCTGCCTATTAAAACTATTTTTATCACACTTCTCACTACTCTTTTAATTCTAAGTATCTCCTGATTACTAGACTCTTCTTTCACAAATATTACTTCAATAAACTTAGATATACTTCCCAATAATAGAAACAACAGAAATTATTGATCAGAAACCTTTTTATCTCTTATAAAATTATATAATAATCCCACAAATTTAAATACTTTAATATTAGTAATATACCTTTTTCTAACTCTAATTGCTATTGTAAAAATCACAAATATTTTTTATGGGCCCTTACGTCACAAATACTAATGTATAAACCTTTACGTCTCCAACACCCATTATTTAAAATTGCTAATAATGCTTTAGTAGACTTACCAGCTCCTTCCAACATTTCTGCCTGATGAAATTTTGGTTCACTCTTAGGAATTTGTTTGATCATCCAAATTGCAACAGGTCTATTCTTAGCAATACATTACACCGCCAATATTGAATCTGCTTTCAATAGAGTAGTACATATCTGTCGTGATGTAAATTATGGTTGATTCCTACGAACATTACACGCAAATGGAGCATCATTCTTTTTTATCTGTCTCTATCTTCATGTCGGCCGAGGAATATATTATGGATCTTTCAATTATCTTCATACATGAATAGTTGGTGTAATTATCTTATTCCTAGTTATAGGAACTGCTTTTATAGGATACGTCCTACCATGAGGACAAATATCATTTTGAGGAGCAACAGTAATTACCAACTTACTTTCAGCTGTCCCATACTTAGGAACTGACTTAGTTCAATGAATTTGAGGAGGCTTCGCTGTTGATAACGCTACCCTTACACGCTTTTTCACTTTCCATTTCCTTTTACCCTTTATTGTTGCAGCTGCAACAATGATTCATCTCCTTTTTCTTCACCAAACAGGATCAAATAACCCAATTGGAGTAAATAGAGATACTGATAAAATTCCATTTCACCCCTATTTTACCTTTAAGGACATTATTGGCTTCATTCTCTTAATTATAATATTATCTCTTTTAACATTAATTGAACCTTATATATTAGGAGATCCAGACAATTTTATTCCCGCCAACCCTTTAGTTACTCCAGTTCACATTCAACCAGAATGATACTTCCTTTTTGCATACGCAATTTTACGTTCAATCCCCAATAAACTTGGAGGAGTAATTGCCCTAGTTTTATCTATTGCTATTTTAATAATTTTACCATTCTTTAACAAAAATAAATTTCGAGGTAATCAATTTTACCCCTTTAATCAAATTCTATTTTGATCAATAACATCTATTGTTATCTTATTAACATGAATTGGAGCTCGACCTGTTGAAGATCCTTATATCTTAACAGGCCAAATCCTAACCATTCTATATTTTCTTTATTATTTAATCAACCCCACAATTTTTATACTATGAGATAAACTATTAAATTAATCATTTAGCTTAAATTAAGCCTATGTTTTGAAAGCATAAGAAAGAAGTTCATTCCTTCTAATGATTTACCTACTAATAAAATTTCATTACAATAATAATGATATAAATAAAATTTTCACTCCAATATAAAAAATTAAAAAATTCAAAGATAATGGTAAAAAACTTTTCCAAGCTAAATACATCAACTTATCGTATCGAAACCGAGGTAAAGTTCCACGAACCCAAATGAATATAAAACCCAACATAACTAACTTAAAAAAAAAAGAAAAAGAAAAAACATCACAGCCAAGAAAAATCACACAAAATAATATACTTATAAACAAAATACTAGCATATTCTGCTATAAAAATTAATGCAAAACCACCACTACTATATTCCACATTAAACCCTGAAACTAATTCAGATTCACCTTCAGCAAAATCGAAAGGAGTTCGATTAGTTTCTGCTAAACAGGAAGCAAATCATGATAAAGCTAAAGGAAAACTTAATAAAATAAATCAAGTATACTCTTGATAATACATAAATATATTTAAACAATAACTATCAATAAAAAAAATAAATGAAAACAAAATTAAAGCTAATCTTACTTCATAAGAAATTGTCTGAGCAACAGCTCGCAACCCTCCTAATAATGCATAATTTGAATTAGAAGATCAGCCCGCGACCATGACAGTATAAACCCCTAATCTAGTACAACATAAAAAAAATAACAATCCAAAATTAAAAGAAAATAAATATGTAAAACAAGGAAAAATTAATCAAACCACTAAAGCCAAAAATAAACTAAACACTGGAGAAAAATAATATAAAACATAATTAGAAGCTATTGGATAAGTTTGTTCCCTAGTAAATAACTTAATTGCATCTGCAAAAGGCTGAGGAATTCCTATCATTCTAACTTTATTTGGTCCTTTTCGAATTTGAATATAACCTAATACCTTACGTTCTAACAATGTCAAAAAAGCAACACCTACTAATACACAAATAATTAATAATAAAGACCCAATTAAACTTATTAGTAACTCATAATACAATACTACTTGTGTTACAACACATTTATGAATTCTAAATTCATTACACTTCATTTCTGCCAAAATAGTTTACTATTATTCCTCAATAAATAATATATTTAACATTTGGTCCTTTCGTACTAAAATGTTTTATCATTATAAGGATAGAAACCGACCTGGCTCACGCCGGTCTGAACTCAAATCATGTAAGAATTTAAAAGTCGAACAGACTTATTTAATGAACTTCTACACCCATTAATATTCTTAATTCAACATCGAGGTCGCAATCTTTCTTGTCGATAAGAACTCTCAAAGAAAATCACGCTGTTATCCCTAAAGTAATTTAATCTTCTAATCACCAATTAATGGATCAATTGTCCTAACATAATAGTTTAAATTTATAAAGAGTTTAGTAATTCTTTAAGTCACCCCAACTAAATATAATAATAACAATAACTATATTCAACTAAATTTATTATAATTAACCTTATATTAAACTTTATAGGGTCTTCTCGTCCTCTATACTTATTTCAGCTTTTTCACTAAAAAATTAACTTCTAAATTTTATAATGAGACAGTTAATACCTCGTCCAACCATTCATTCCAGTCCTCAATTAAAAGACTAATGATTATGCTACCTTTGCACAGTCAAAATACCGCGGCCCTTTAAACTTCAGTGGGCAGGCCAGACTTTATAAATAAACAAAAAGACATGTTTTTGTTAAACAGGCGAGCATTAATTTTGCCGAATTCCTTATCATAATTTTACTTTCACATAACTACATAAATAACTTTTATACTAATTTAATCATTATTTCACTTCATAATAATTAACAAAATTAATCTAATATAACATTAAAATTATCACTAAATTTAATTTCTATTTAAATAAGTTATAACACACCAAAAATCTAACTACTTTAAAGTCTAATTTTTCATTTCTATAAAAATAATTATTAATTATAATCAAGAGCTAATCCCCTTAATTAGTAATATTAAGAATATTACTCATAACTAATAATAAGTAATAAATTAATATCTGAATTAAATTCACTTCTTAGATAACTAGATATTTTAAAGTTCGTTAACATTTCATTCCCATAATATTATTCAATAAAATTGTTCAACATTTTAATTTTTAATATTATTACTCACTTTAAATCGAGAATAATTACTATTTATAATATAATCTTAATTAACCCTAATACACAAGGTACATTATACAATTACTTTTAAATAAATCAATTTTCTGTTATTTCAACCATCTTTCACAATACTACTACACTATAAAATAATCAATCTTTTCTATAAAATATACTTCAACACACACATTTAAAATTATTTTTATTAAATTATATCATTTCACTCACATTCAATCTTTAAGATACTTGTTTCAAAACAATTCGACTCGCACGAAAAATCTTATCAGTGTAAATGAAACGCTTAACTAATAAAGCTTTATTTTGAAACATTCTAGACACACTTTCCAGTACACCTACTTTGTTACGACTTATCTCATTTAATGAATGAGAGCGACGGGCGATGTGTGCATGTTTTAGAGCTTAAATCATCTAAAAAATTAATTCACAATTACTATCAAATCCACCTTCATATAATCTTCAAAATCAAAATTCATTATAAATACTTTTATTGTAATCCATCATTCTACTTAATTATAAACTGCACCTTGACCTGACATATTTTTCAATTAAACATCAAGAAAATTAATTTCTAAAAAAATATTCTGATGACGGCGGTATACAAATCTTAAAATTAAGTTTTCCCAATCGTGAAATATCAATTACAGGACAGATTCCTCTGAATAGACTAAAACACCGCCAAATTCTTTGAGTTTCAAGATCTTAACTAATACTACCCTAGTTTATTATTTACATTTATCATAATAGGGTATCTAATCCTAGTTTAATTATAAATTTCAAAGCTTCAACTTCCTTAAAGAAATAACTAAATAAATATAATTTTACCCTAAAATTAAAATTTCCATTTCATATACTTTAAATTTAACTTCAAACTAATTAAATTTATTTTTATCTTTCGTTTAACCGCGGTGGCTGGCACGAACTTTACCAATAACAAAATTTATGACTAAATCTAAATTTCCTTAATTTCTAAAACTAAATACTGCGAATAACTATTAACTATTTAAATTTTCAATATTCACACAAAAATTTACATGTAAACCCTAAATTAAATAAATTTTTAAACCAGAATAAAACCTAATTATATTAACTTCACTCTCATCACAATCCCACTGCCCACATGCAATCATGATGAAAGGTTTCACTCTCATCACAATCCCACTGCCCACATGCAATCATGATGAAAGGTTTCACTCTCATCACAATCCCACTGCCCACATGCAATCATGATGAAAGGTTTCACTCTCATCACAATCCCACTGCCCACATGCAATCATGATGAAAGGTTTCACTCTCATCACAATCCCACTGCCCACATGCAATCATGATGAAAGGTTTCACTCTCATCACAATCCCACTGCCCACATGCAATCATGATGAAAGGTTTCACTCTCATCACAATCCCACTGCCCACATGCAATCATGATGAAAGGTTTCACTCTCATCACAATCCCACTGCCCACATGCAATCATGATGAAAGGTTTCACTCTCATCACAATCCCACTGCCCACATGCAATCATGATGAAAGGTTTCACTCTCATCACAATCCCACTGCCCACATGCAATCATGATGAAAGGTTTCACTCTCATCACAATCCCACTGCCCACATGCAATCATGATGAAAGGTTTCACTCTCATCACAATCCCACTGCCCACATGCAATCATGATGAAAGGTTTCACTCTCATCACAATCCCACTGCCCACATGCAATCATGATGAAAGCAATCATGATGAAAGGTTTCACTCTCATCACAATCCCACTGCCCACATGCAATCATGATGAAAGGTTTCACTCTCATCACAATCCCACTGCCCACATGCAATCATGATGAAAGGTTTCACTCTCATCACAATCCCACTGCCCACATGCAATCATGATGAAAGGTTTCACTCTCATCACAATCCCACTGCCCACATGCAATCATGATGAAAGGTTTCACTCTCATCACAATCCCACTGCCCACATGCAATCATGATGAAAGGTTTCACTCTCATCACAATCCCACTGCCCACATGCAATCATGATGAAAGGTTTCACTCTCATCACAATCCCACTGCCCACATGCAATCATGATGAAAGGTTTCACTCTCATCACAATCCCACTGCCCACATGCAATCATGATGAAAGTTTTACACTTACTTATAACGATAACGGTTCCTTAATTTCCCTCACTAATAATCGTCATAGCCATAATTTTCATTTTATTATTTTATGTAAACATATACAACACTGGTACCATATATTAAGCTATTGTTAGAATCATCTTTCTCTTTTTTTTTTTTCTTTAAAAGAGAAAGATGATTCTTATTAAATTTTAATTGATTTATTACATATTATATAATAAGAACTTATTTAATATAATTAAGTTACTATATATATATATATTATATAATACATTAATTATATTTAATAGATACCTTAGATTACATATATATGTATGTATAATATTTATTTAATATAATTAGATGATTATATTAAATAAGTATTTATTAACAATAAATGCTTCTTTTTTCTCTCTATTCCTATAAGCATACCAGGCCTAGAAAGACAACATTGATATATAAATTATTTAATTATAATAAGAACTATGTATTTAACAAGTAGACAAATATATATATATATAATAAATATTTAATATACATATATATATATAATTTACACACTTCTGCATAATTTCTACTTATTTCCTATTCATTTTATTCATTTTTATGAGATTAATTTCCATTCATAAATTACGGAACCATTCCTCTTCATGTTAACGTAAAGAAAAGAGAGTCC